GGGTTTACGACTATAACTGCAATTGCATTTGCTCTATAACTTGCTTTCTGGAACTGCAGGTATCCCGCCCAACGGCAACTGCTTTAGCTTTAGCAGCTACTTTCACTGCGTAACAAAGCTCTTTACCAATAGAAGCAGGATTGAGATTTAAATTGCTATCATACTCTGCTATTGGTATCTCCATCCCCCCTTCCCACTCTTGCTTTAAGTTTAAGGAAATAAGGAAAGAGATCGACAAAAGCTTCTTTCTGCTAATAGAAATTTATATATTTTCAATGTCCATTACTGAGTCTAATCGGCTTTATGCCCAGCTCAAAAAGACGGGGCGCAAATAAACTTTTCCGATTCAAATGGAAGTAACCGAGCAGTCAATTCTTCTGTCAAAGACCAAACAACGAGATGAACACAAACAGAAAGAGGAACCCATCCCCCTTACTTACATCGGTAACTTGTGAAGCTATGAGTTCGTTAGTAACCCCACGGAGCGGTAAATAACCAGGCAGTTTCCTTACCCGCGGTTTGAATTGTGGTCTCCATTATCTGCCCTTTCTTTCGAGGAGCACTATACTTCTAGGTAAGAGCATGAATCCCTTAGCCAATAATAGATCTACCACACTGAAAAGTTTGAAATGAAATAGAATAGTGCAATTTCCCGTTAAACAATTTTCTGTTTTTTAAAAACTGTTAGGAAAAAGTGTTTATGTCAAAAAAGATGCGATAGATAGAACTTTTGCAGAAGTAAGGAGAAGTCAACGAGAGAAGGATTCAGGGGAAAGGGTTCCCCTATACCCTATTAAAGCTCGGAAAAAGCACCCCCCGCCTCCAAGGGGTCGGGTCAAGGAGTGAAACTGCCGATTCGATATAGTCTTAGTTGTAGAGCAGTTTATGGGGTTCCTTTTGCTGATGTGATTCCTGTAGCGGTAGTGGGGGATAATCCCCGGGTTGCATCTGTGCTGCTTCCTCGCCAGTAAGTAAGAGGTAGGTAAGAACCTGACAAGAAAACCTTATAATCAGTGTAAGCATGGAACCGCATTCAGACGTAATAAGGGAAGTGCTGTCTGTTCTTGTGTCTAATAGTGCTGGAAAGGATATCCCTGTAAAAAGAAAAAAAAGTGAAAAGAGCTACTTCGTTCCTCTCCCACCTTCATATTGAAGCTTTTCACTCACGCGAGATTTTGAACCGGCAGCCCCGGTGACTTTTTCAAAAGGCGAGCACTGAAAGATCCTAATTGTCATGTCAGCAAGTAGGCGACGCAAATCTCATCAGTAGAATATTTGAAATGCAATACCGAAATCTTCCTATACTATAATGTGACTCGCCCACGGCTACGTCTTTCCAGACGAGAAGGGACGCACAGGTGATCTAATTAATGGACTAGCTTCACTAAGATATTCTATAGCGACTGCCGGACCATTCCATTCATTGTCTTCTTCTCAACCTCTCCTCGGTTACTCTGAACTACCAAGCAAATCTCGAAATGCTTATGTACCAGCACCATCAAGAGCTTATCAATCACCGTCTTGTCCAACATCCCTTCCAGGTCGGTAGCCAGTAGCGGCACGAGTCTTTTCTTTATTCAACCGATCCGATGAAAGCACAGTTGATCCAGCAACAAATAAAAGAAAAAGTCAGTCTTCCGTGAGTCAAAAGTTCTATAGGGAAACCGAAACGCCTTAGCCTTATAAAGAAAGGCGTCGGGTGGTATCGTATAAAAGCTAGTAGTGAGACCTCTATTCTATTCTGCCTCCCTATCCTATCTAGTAAGATCTGAAATGCGATTAGTTACCAGGCACTCTTACTAAATAGAGATAGGGAACGGAGAGGTGTCTGTCAGCTCCCGATGCTAGATCACTCAACGATGAGTCATCGATCCTGCTGCTATAAAGAAAGAAAGAAAATAGATGAAGTTTTTGTTTGGCATTAGCAGCGGAAACATCGCATTGGGCTGTTAGTCCTTATGCCCCTTAACATTACAGTAAGGAAATGAAGCTACATACTATTGGAAAGAGATGGCTAGATCTAATTTGTTTTAATGCATTCTAGTGATCTTCGACCACCCTAAAGACAGCAGGAAGATGTAACAGGTGGAGGATAGTACGAAAGAGGATAGTCCTAACCTAACCTCCTAATACATCCTATTTCCCGATGTCGGTAAAGCGGTTGTAAGATGCACTTCTTGCTGGGATTCTTGATTCAAAGATAGTTCAAGAAAAGAAGCTCGAGATAGGAAAGCATCAAACAAAGGAAGAAAAGAGTTGGCTTTTTTGGCCCAACAAAAGCCTTAGGACAAAAAGAAGGGGAAAGAGAGATCGGGAGAATCAGAGTGGGCCGGTCTCGTACTTTAAGAGGTTATACGACAAGAGGGGGTTATACAAGAAGGAAGAGAAAATGATTGACCAAGGCCCCCCTTTCACCACTGTTTTCACCCGCGGAGCTCTGCTCGATCGCCGAAAGGACGAATCCCGGTCGTTCACGCATACAAATGCCTTCTTGCAAAAAGCATATTTATCTCGATCCGCAACTATAGAAGGATCTTGAATTGGCTGTACCCCCACCAGAGAGCGGGTAGTTCCTTTCCCACTCGGTCTTGATATGCGTGAAATTTGAATGAAGGACTGACTCGAACAGATCAAAGGCCCCTGAGCTCAAAAGGAATCAGACCTTTACTTGAATAGTGAAAGACGTATAAGCACGTAGACTGACTACACTAGTAGTTACCCAGTATTCACCCAGAAGGAACAGGGGAAGGAGGGCGGTCCAATCAATTTCTATCAGATTGAGAGCATACCACGTCTGTGTCGAATCCTGTGTTTTAAAAGGGAGTAGCCACTTGGCTTTTCCGAAGGTAAACTTCCTTTGTTTGATTGAAAACCAGTCTCGTCCATTACCATTAGTAGCGGGAGAACGAAACGAATTCCGATGCGGAACAAAATCATCCAGCCACAACGAAATCAGAGGATTCTACTTTTCCTATTGATTTTGAACCTCGCATAGATCACGCCGACCTACCCACCCCGTGTGTGTGGGTGCCCAGTTCATCTCAGCCAAAGTTAGGAACCTGACTCAACCATGCCGAAAAGCAGTTCTCCATCCTCCATACCCTCCATTTCTTCAATATCTGTTACCACTAATTGTTCCGTTATAAAGCAAGTGTCCCTCATTGCACTCTGCACTGCTGCCTCCAGATCACCAATTGTAGTATGCAGAGGAACCACAATATACTCTCATGGTGGGAATCCCCTTTTCAACTCAGTCTCTAAATCACTTCAACTCATCATTATCCAGCAGATGAATCTCAACAATTCATCCTCTTGATCTCTAAATGGCCACTCCTTTACAAAGTACTTGCTATCCAGAATTGTTCGAAGAGCCAATTCTGCTACTTTGGATTCTGGGTAGCCCCATAGAAGACTAGTATACAAGTAGGACACATCACTGTAAGCATCAGCCCCAGGCAATATTTCTGGTGTGGGTAGTGGTTCATTGGAAACTCTCTTTCAGGTTCCGGCTCATCAACCTGAACACCATTCCCAAGCTCCTTGATTGAGTATTAGAAAACCCTAGTTAATGGGTTCACACCACGACGGACAATGTAACCTCCAACAATTACGTTGTTCATAGATTTCATAATCCAGCAAACACGTATCGCCAATGTGCAGGCAAGCTGCATCTCTAGCTTCCTGCCTAGGAGAACCACTGAAAGCATTCGTTCTTGGTTCCTTACTCTAGCTGAACTAATGCAAACTTACCGATGTTCTTTCAAGGGAGGGGGTGGAGAATATGGATTACTTGAACCTTTTGATGCATAAGATGGAGAGCTGTGAACAGGGCCCCAAGATAGCTTCTTTCTCCCCATTGAGACCTTTTACAAGGTCGAATGGAGGGGGCCAGGATCCGTAGTTCTGTTCTGGAATCCAAACAAGGAAAGTAACTAAATAGGCAGCGAGCCGCTCCGATGAAACCCGAAGAACAGGAAGAATAAATAGCAAAGGAAGGGACTTTCTTCCTAGAATCACAAAGAAAAAAGAAACGTTAAGTCGTCTAGCAGGTTAAAACAACTACGACGTAAAGTACTATGTTTTGAAGGATCTTTTGAAGATCCTCTAGTGTCGATAGATCACATTAGCATCAGCATGATGATAGCAGACCCTTTGACCAAGGGGCGGGCACCTGGCTGTAATCGCTACTTTCGGCTGCCCGGCACGGTCTAATAATATGCATCCATACCCTGCCTCTAAGAGAACTGCGCGTGTTCAAGCACTCAATCTGGATCTTCACCTGTAAAATGATATGCTTTTCACGCCACTGGCGATGGATCAATAACTCTATCTATCTACTAAAGGAAGGATGTGACTCGTGCTTCTAGCTACGCTATTGGCTATGCTGACCCAGATACCCCCACCGCCTCTACCCCAGCGGCTTTGCCTCTCCTGTCCGGCTTGTCTTGTCTTTGACTTGCATGTGTGTAGTTCTCTGAATTACAGTTATAGCTGTGAGATCTTCTACCGATTGGGACAGGTAGATTGAAAGCGAACTCTGTCCTGACCAATAGTTTCGCTACCTTCACTACGTTCACCCCTGATTTCATCTCTTTCTTCCCTGGCATTTCTGGATGGAACTCACAGGGAAAGACTTGCATTCCTACTTGAAAAAACTCCTTTCCTCTTTCTCTGGTAAGGCGTATTGTCAAGATGCATAGGATCCCCTTTGCAGAGGATGAGCCTAGCAACTTCTCTTTACAGAGCCTCGCCTGTATTTCCGAGTGCATGTCGACCTTATCGCTTGCTTGTCGGATGATCGAATCCCGAGCGAGCCAGTCAGCTTTCTTTCAGGCAACTGGTGTGACATAGAGAAAGTGTACTTACAGCTGCATCTCCTCTACCCCGGACTGCGAGAAAGGATTGTCTCAGATGTACCTTCGGAATGTCTGAGTTCTTCTTTCTTATTTCATTGAAGATCGAGAAGATAGGCTGTCAGTTCTCTTGTCTACTCGCTACGCATACTTGCTAGGTCACTCGCGGAACTAGGAAACTCGCTACGCTAACGCTTCGCTCGCACGTTACACTCGTTCGCTCGCTTTCTCTATGTCATTGAAGGCTAAAGCAAGTTCCTTGCTTTAGAAAATGTCAGTTACTAGTAGCCTTCCAAGGCCAGGGCAATAAGCTAAGCTCCTTGCTTTGTAAGAAGGGATAGTTGGCAGCCTTGTGGACATGAAATGAGAAGAAGACTTTTTTCCGGGAGAGATGCTTTCATCGGCCTTTTCGAGGCACTATTCGCTTGAAGTCAAGGTGAGGTTTGGAAATGGGTCTATCAATTCCTTTCTTTTGAATAAGGGCTTTGAACTAGAGGCGGGTGGCATTCCCCTATTTGTATTTGAGATAGTTTCATCGTCGTCTGCTGTCTCTGCTCTGTTAATTTAAGATTCCGCGGCGCTAGGCACCGAAAGCTTCAGTCAACACAGTCCTATCTACTTCCGTCGGATTATGAAAGACATAAGATGCCCACCAGACCCGCTATGCGAAATGGCTAGCAAGACAGTAGGATCGGAATAAAGTGCAGTTCCTTCTTTCACAACCGATCCAAGACCTCATCGACAGTGACCAGTTGAAGTTCCGTATTGTACCTCCAGCTGGACCGAACATTGCTGGGAATCCACTGCCAGCTCATGGGGAGAGAAAGGTGAATGCCATTAGAGAAGGAAGACGCCTTGTGCGAAGGGTGACATAACCACTCCCTTGGAGATAGTCTTTGCGGAATTAATTGATAAGGCGCAATTTTCTCATTACTGTACGTCTGCCAGTCTCCCAGAGGATTACTGATGATCCCACAAGAGGTTGCCCATATCACCAAGGAATAGTTGGACACACTCTCTATCAATGCACTGCCTTTAAAAGGATGGTTCAAGAGTTGATGGACCAAGGAAGGAGTTCTAATATTTTAGAAAGCCTTCGATCCCCCAGGAGATGATAGAGCTACAAGCAGACTCCATATGGGTGACGTGGACACGATCACCATCATTGATCTTGCTACGACTGTGATCACCTATGACCCAGAAGTGGCTCGTGCAGCTGTTGAATGTGATATTGACTCCCTCCAGCTTTCCGTATGAGAGTGACAAAGCTGTGCCATGGAACTATTAAGCCAAAGTTCTGAATCCAGCCAAGACTGAGCCGGTTGCCAATATAGCTGGGGTAGGAGGAATGACTAGAAGTGGAAGATGCCCCCTTTGAATTGGAAAGGAGAGGGGGAACCCTCGTAGGAGAGGACATTGTTGAAGGAATGAAGTCACTCGACTACCAGTGCAGGAGCAGGAGAGGAACGAGTAGCTCATGGGGAAGACAGAGATTGACGGAATGAGGGTCAAAGCTACTACGACATCGAATCGAATAGAGGGATCGGATGGCATTACCAGCTCGCCCTTTAGGGATAGGTACGAAAGTAACTCGACTGAAAGAAAAGGGAGATGCTTGACCAAGATGCAAGAAAGGGAAAGTTACGAATCTGAACTAAGGTTTTGGTTTTAGAATGAACCAACCGAATAAGGAAAGGGATCAATATCTGGTTTAAGGGAAATTGGATAAACCAAAGAAAGTTCAGGAGATTGCACTATTGTTGAGTAAAGGGCAGAGGATGTTTCCAATCTGGCTGGATTATGTCAAGGTGGTACAAAGAAGCTAAGCCGGAAAGTAGGTTCCTAGCCCGACTAAGCTAAGAAAGAGAGGGGACAATATGCTCCACTAAGAAGTTCGTGATGGAGGGGGACTCATTCCTAGTAGTTTCACTAGCGGCTAAAGACTTCCTTCCCCGATCACAGAGGCAAGATCTTCTGCCAGATTGGCAACCTCTTCACCGGTAAAGCAGGAAAGGTCTCTTTCTTCCTCGGGTTGAAGCTCTACTAAGAAATAAGGGAGGAAACTCATAACATTGAAGAAAAGCAAAGGAGAAGAGCTAGGCTAACTATTCAAGGGGATCTCTACTTTCTAGAAGTGGCAAGTGAAAGCTTTGTACTAGCTGTGTGAATCGGACGCAAAGCGGAGCAAAGTCAGCTGCAAGAAGAAGTGACTGCAACTCGAAGCCGAGCGAAGACATACTTGACTGCTTTCCGAAAGAAGGTTTAGGCTTTCCTTGACTAGAAGAAGGGATTCCCACTCCACTCTCTTATGAAGAGGTCGATGCACCGGAGCTGATGCTAAGGGAAGGAGTGAGTCTTCAACCGGAGGAGGTACTTACAAAAGTAAAAGAAAGTAGGTAGCGCCCCTCTTGAACTTTGAACTAGAGTTTCCAGGGCAAGAGAAAGCTCTCAGGACAAAGAAGCAAACAAAAGAGAAGTGACAGCAGAAAGGAAGTAAACTATAGGGGTTAGCTCCTTTCTTTCTTCACTGAGGAAAGTGGGAAACTCAACTCGAACTTAGGAAAACTCCAACTGACGCTCTGAAGGGCTTAGGCTTTCAGTGAAGCTATTCGACCGGGAGAACAATAGAACAACCGATTCTACTGCTGCAGATGATGTTGCGGTAAAAGAGTCTCTGGATCGACTTCGAGGAAGAGCTGATCTTGCAGCCGATCCTGCTCCTGATTCTGTTGAGGTTGTTTTGAGTTCCGAGGCTTAACGATTTAGAAGATAGGTTTCGGTGAGAATGGGATTCCCCTATTATATTAGCTGGGCGAAGGATACGAGAGTAACTCGACCAAAAGGTTAGGAGGAAAGAGATTAAGGTTAAGGTTTGGAAAGGCTGCGGCAGAAGAGCTACTTAAAAGAAAGGTGCCAAGCTCGGTTGTCAATTCAGATGCCTCCTTCTTTTAGAAAAGTGGAAAACAGCTCGCCTTAATCAATAAGCGGGAGATGCCAAGGTAGAGGAGAGACTCGCCCGAAGGAAGGGAGTTGGCTTACAGCGATAATATTTACCGCGGAAAGGCAGTCCGGGAATGCAGGAAGCTAACCAAGCAGACCAGATCGAATTAGAGAAGAAACTGTTCCTGATCCAGATCCTATTTCTGTTGAGGTGTAAGCGAGACTAGGGCTAGGAAGGTTTGGTGGGAAATAGAATAGCTCGACTATAAAGGTTTGGAAGACAGGGGATAAGCCAAAGCACCAAAGCAAGGGAGATTCCTCTGAAGAAGTAGCAAGGTTAGAATATGACCCTTTTTCTTTATAGGTTTTAGGGCAATCATTTTATTGAATGTGAACTATCACCTGTAGCGAGGCAAATAGTCTAATTTTCCTAGTTTTCTTGTTGGCATATCCCGAATCGAAGGAGAAGACTCTCTTATAGTTCCAAGAAGAAAATAATCCCATAAGAAAGGAAGCAGAAAGCAGCTAGTCAACATCCTTAACAAAAGCAGCTAAGCTAGATCAGAAGAGGTTTAGCCTTATTTAAATGAAAAGGTGGGGCTTTCCTAATAAGAAGATTCCTGGGCTGACTCTGAAACGAGAAGCTAGACCCTGGGATCACATCCAAGACTCCAAAGCCCAAACCTTAACTCAGACTTAACTCAACGCCAAGAAGTTCAGAAAAAAGGAAGGCAGAAGATGTTGCCAATCTGTCTGTGATTGGGGCAAGGAAGTCTTTAGCTGCCAGTCCTACCTTGCATAAATGGACTCAAAAAAGGGAATCAACTTCAGTAGATGCTTCTACCTCGTCTCTTGCTGATTCCCTGGTTGCTTTCTCTCCCGATTCTGTTCTGAATCCCGCTCCTGCTCCTATTTCATATAATAAGGGATTCCCACTTGTATCGGACAAAGTCGATAAAGCTCTGAATCCGTTTTCGGATATGAGTAAAAAGCCTCCTTAAGTCTTTCGATCGGGGGGAAATTACACTTGTTATGAGTAAACGGAGGGCCTTGGCGCCTTTCTTTCAAAACCTAGGTATCTGCATTCGCTTAATCGAACATCTTTGGCCTTCTCCTTTATTGTTATTGGAAGAAGTTCATTTTTCCTTGTTTTTGAATGGGAATCTGGTAGAGGCGGGGGTAGAACCCTCGTACTCTTGATGACTAGAAACCTTTGCATTCGAATGAGAGTGGAAACAAGTTCCTTTCTTTATTTCATAACCTGCTTGTCATTCTTTCCTAAAAGAAGCTATTCCCCTGCTGTGTAGATAGCATAACACACCCTAACGGCTATGACCTATCAATGTTATTGAACCGACCCTGCTAAGGCTATGGAGAGGAGAACCACAAATAGAGGCCAAACTACAGGCGCGGGATGTTAGGTTCTGAAAGAACGTAGTAAGTGGTGAACGAAGTTTACTCGCTCGTTAGAGGAAGTGAACGGTTGGCTCGAAGAGGGAAGAGATGCGCTAGCTACTTGCTTTGTTAGAAAGCTAAGCGACTAGTTTACTGTTGAGAGGTAGCGATAGGCTAAAGAGAGGTTCGCGCTAGCTAGTGTTATAGAGCTTGCTGGATGAAAGCAGAGCAGACTAGACTGAGTTCCACTTCCATACTCCAGTTTACAGAGGGCTAATGGCTGGCTTCTTTGTCTAGTCCCACCTCTTCACCCTAAGCTCTTAATTCCATCCATACGCATCCCCTTCTCTCTAACAACAGCAAGTAGTAAACTACCTTATCTCATTAGCGAAGCTAGAGTACATGAGTAGACTGCTCTCTTAGTTAAAAAATAATTTTTATAAAAGAAAAAGTCTCTCCCCTTCACTAGAGTTGTAGCTTTCTTACTTATGAAGAAAGGCCTACCGGTGCCCTATTAGTTAAGCTCTTTCAAAAAGCACCTTGGGGCGGTCTCGATCAACTATCTGACTCTTTAGAAGAAAGCCAGAACTCTTCTTTATATAAACAATTCTCAGGTCTAGTCCTTTGTACCAGCGCGTCAAGGAGGGGGGATACTAAGCAATCATAGGGATGCAGGGGAAGAGGCCTCCATATAGGACCGAGAATGCCGAAAGAGAAAGGTCTTTATTTAACCGTATAAAGAGACTTGAATCTATAGATACCAATATAAATCTTACCAAAACTCGTCCAGGGGGCGTTAGATCCGGTCCGACCGCATCTGGTGGTATCGTATATAAGATCACGGCTGCATTTAGGGATGCTTTTCTCATCCAAAATATCGTAGTATAGTAGCAAGCAGACAAGAAAGTAGCTGTAACGTGCTGAATGAGATTTTTTCATTTCTTACAACTATCTTTTTGAAGCAGATAGTTCACAGTGCTTCTTATTCTTAAGATACTGGAAAAGCCAACTCATGTTTCCGCTCTCTTTTCATTACGAAGATGTATCACGTCAGGATCCGTTGCTCAAACCGAATCACGCCAACGTTATGGAAGTTCCTGGATCGTGTGAAATAAGAGTAGTACCAAAGGCAGCACCCTATTCTTTCATAATAAAAAATGGAAAATTGGCTATGGAGATTCCGCGCGGTCAGAAATTCATACAGACACAAAGGGGTTCGACAGGAAAATCGTTTCGATCCAATCCATTCTTGGGGTCAAATAAAGACAAAGGATATGTCAGTGACCTAGCACGACAAAGCACTCTACGAGGGCATGGAATGTCTAATTTTTCGGTCAGAATCTCGACGGTAATGTCTTTGTTAGATTCTCCGGTCGAAATAAGGGAAAACTCCATTCAATTCTCGATGGAAACAGAGTTTTGCGAATTCTCCCCGGAACTGGAAGATCATTTCGAGATCTTCGAACATATTCGAGGCTTCAATGTGACTATTGTCACTTCGGCCAACACACAAGATGAGACTTTACCACCGTGGAGCGGCTTTTTGCAAAAAGATGAGGGGGAAACTCAGTCAGATGTCGGGGAAGCGAAATATACGAGATCACAAACGTAGATTGCTCGCGGCTAAATATGAATTGAGACGAAAGCTTTATAAAGCCTTTTGTAAAGATCCCGATCTGCCTAGTGATATGCGGGACAAACATCGTTATAAGTTGTCCAAGTTGCCAAGAAAGAGTTCCTTTGCACGAGTAAGAAACCGATGTATTTTCACAGGTCGCCCTCGTTCCGTAGATGAGTTCTTTAGAATTTCTCGTATCGTTTTTCGTGGATTAGCATCTCGAGGTCCTTTGATGGGCATAAAGAAATCGTCTTGGTAGCAACAGCAACCACCAAACCAATAGAATAAAGGTTAGCTCCGCAGCTGGTCCACAAGCAAGGTAAGTAGGTCCATTACCGGCCGGCTCCGGACCGAAAAGACCTATAGGAGTAATCCCTTATCTCGGATCGGAGATGCTAACGGGGCGGGAATCGAAGTGGGGGACCTCTCTACCGCCTCTGTCTATCTCCTGTTCAAGTATGCTTCCCAGACATAGACTACGTACAGGGTAGTACTGATAGAATATCACCGCGTGAACATAACATTATGTTACTAATTTAACTCCCGAGGGATCGACCACTATTCTAAATTGTGTTCATTGGAGCGCCGGAGTGCGGAGCTTGTTCCCATCATTGAAGTCAGAGTGTAGGACTGAGCCTTCCGAATGAAAAAAGAAAAAGTGCTTAGTTTCGTTGGAAAAACCAACGCAAATATCATATTGACTTTCTCTCGCCCTACTTCTAAGTATAGATAGAAAAGGTGGGAGAGAGTGAATGAGATTCTCTCCTTTCTAAAGCTAAAGCTGCGCAAGGCGGCCCCCCCAGAACAAAGCCCACCCCTTTTTTCCCCCCTTTAATGAAAGACCCTCGCCCCGCTTCCTATTCATTTGTGGGTCGGAACCCGAGGGCCTTTTTTATTCTCAAGAGGTGATTTCGAGAATCAACCAACCGAAACGTAGCCCAGGTGACTCACAGCCTCCCTCTCGCCCAAATGAAATGGGATGAAGCAAATCAATAAGCTTTTTGATTGAGTCAGGGCGCAACGAAGCCAAATTCAATCAAGGCAAGGGGGCTTACTTTTCCTGACGCTGAGACATCCTATTAAAATTTAGCTATACTCATGGAACAGGAAAAGTTTTCAGATGATATGGACCCCCAAGAGATGAGCGAGAACCTCCAATTGCTTAGGGGTCGCACTCTGTCCCGCTTGGTGGACGAAAGATTCTCTCCTTTTAGGATTCTTTCTCCCACACACCTTTGCCCTCTTTCACCGAAGAAGAAAGAAAATAATCTTCCAAGCGGACAGAGACCTAAATTTCCATTAGATTGATTCCTAAGCTTGCTTTGTTGCAGCAAGATGATCAGTCCGAGAGGGCTGGAGAGAAGAGAAAGCGGTAAAAACCTCTCTGATTCGGTCCTGTGTAATAGAAAAGAGAGGGGCAGTCGGACGATTCTTCAGTAACCCAAACCCAGGATGACCCCTTCGACGCTTCTTTCGCTTTATACCCCCTCCATCCTTCGTAGGTGTAAGAAAGGGTACTTACTCTTATCTATTAAAAAAGATAGATATATATAATAGTAAGTAGAGTAGGGCCCCAGAACGCTAAAAAGGTGGGGGAACAAGAGTTGTCACGATAGTAAAGAGAAATGACTATAAGGAACCAACGATTCTCTCCTCTTAAACAACCTATATCCTCCACACTTAATCAGCATTTGATAGATTATCCAACCCCGAGCAATCTTAGTTATTGGTGGGGGTTCGGTTCGTTAGCTGGTCTTTGTTTAGTCATTCAGATAGTGACTGGCGTTTTTTTAGCTATGCATTACACACCTCATGTGGATCTAGCTTTCAACAGCGTAGAACACGTTATGAGAGATGTTGAAGGGGGCTGGTTGCTCCGTTATATGCATGCTAATGGGGCAAGTATGTTTCTCATTGTGGTTCACCTTCATATTTTTCGTGGTCTATATCATGCGAGTTATAGCAGTCCTAGGGAATTTGTTTGGTGTCTCGGAGTTGTAATCTTCCTATTAATGATTTTGACAGCTTTTACAGGATACGTACTACCTTGGGGTCAGATGAGCTTTTGGGGAGCTACAGTAATTACAAGCTTAGCTAGCGCCATACCTGTAGTAGGAGATACCATAGTGACTTGGCTTTGGGGTGGTTTCTCCGTGGACAATGCCACCTTAAATCGTTTTTTTAGTCTTCATCATTTACTCCCCTTTATTTTAGTAGGCGCCAGTCTTCTTCATCTGGCCGCATTGCATCAATATGGATCAAATAATCCATTGGGTGTACATTCAGAGATGGATAAAATAGCTTTTTACCCTTATTTTTATGTAAAGGATCTAGTAGGTTGGGTAGCTTTTGCTATCTTTTTTTCCATTTGGATTTTTTATGCTCCTAATGTTTTGGGGCATCCCGACAATTATATACCTGCTAATCCGATGTCCACCCCGCCTCATATTGTGCCGGAATGGTATTTCCTACCGATCCATGCCATTCTTCGTAGTATACCTGACAAATCGGGAGGTGTAGCCGCAATAGCACCCGTTTTTATATGTCTGTTGGCTTTACCTTTTTTTAAAGGTATGTATGTGCGTAGTTCAAGTTTTCGCCCGATTCACCAAGGAATATTTTGGTTGCTTTTGGCGGATTGCTTACTACTAGGTTGGATCGGATGTCAACCTGTGGAGGCACCATTTGTTACTATTGGACAAATTCCTCCTTTTGTTTTCTTCTTGTTTTTTGCCATAACGCCCATTCCGGGACGAGTTGGAAGAGGAATTTCTAATTATTACACGGATGAGACTGATCACACCTAAAAAGTTTAAAATTCTGACACCAATCATTTACAAGTGAGTATTATACCAAGAATTGACAAGCGGATGAGTTTTCTTTTCTAGTTGGCTATGTTGATATAGCTTAGATAGGGAAAAATAGACATTAGTATAGGGTGGGGCTTTCAATTCCGGGGGCTTCGTTCCCGAAACTTCCCTACCCCTCCCATAGTTAGTAGTGGCCCTTACTCGTCTTTTGAAATCCAGAACATTCGCATAGAGTAGTCTATTTATCACGCATGCTCCTCCACTGATGACAAAATGCTCTTCTATCCTCTTCTAAGAATTCCTACTCTTAAAAGAGAGGGGAAAGAAGTAAATGAGTCTTCTGCATGAATATGCTTATGCACTGGGAATATCTCATAGCGGGAAGGCCCAGAGATCATAAGGATGGGATGGGAATGGAGGCATTCCAGCCCAACATACTCCGGTGAATGGGTCGAGAGAGATAGAGAGGGTAGTGGGATACAGGAAGTATAGTGAACAGTTGAGTGGCTATCCAACCAACCATTCAATCGGCTATAGAGGGAGGTTTCAGCAAGCGGGTAAATCGATGATGACTAGTCAAAACCCACGGAGCGGTAGGTCGATCGTCGCTCATTCCTCGTGTTCTCTATCGTGAAGTGATTAATCCCTAAAATGGGCCTCCCCAGTGCAGGGCCAATTTCAGTGCCGGTTGGAGACCAGGTTCGAAATGCATATCTTGAAAGAGAGCCATCACCTCGCCCAACATCCCTTCCTTTTCAATAGTCAATTCGAGAGCAAAATCCAAAAGCTTAAGAAGCAGTTGATCTTGATCCAATTCCCGATGCATGGGGCGAAATGCTGATTGAAGCCCCCGAATGGGAACCTATCGAACGGGAATTAGTAGTATTGCTGCTTGCTATAAATATCTTTTGGAGGACAGCGGACGTCAGAAATTCTTTTGAAATAAATCTTCTTCGATTGCTGGATAACAAAAAGAAAGTGGGAAAACGCTTTAAAAAGAAATTTTCGAAGTGAAAGTTAATTATATAAGATGAAGGCTACCCTTAAAAAGAAATGTAAAATTGTCCTACCTATATTCATCATAGCATGACGAACATGGGGATTAAAGATTTTCGAAGGATGCAATCTTACTAGAAAAAGAAAGACGAAACAAAAGTGCAATTTTGCAGTCAAAGTTCAAGTCGAAGATCAAAGTGAAAGTTGCGGATCTCTTCGCCCCCCCTCTCCCGACTCAGTCACATGCAACCAGGCTTTCAACCCGGCCAACTCTCCCTTCTGCGCCACCTGACCAAAAAAAAGTATGGTCTTTCTGAGAAGAAGAGCATATCTACCTTGAAGACCGTCTAGAAAGTCTATGGAAAGAGCATACCCAACCAATATGAGCCTGTCCGAGACTTGCCATTCCCATGGAAGAAAGTTTCCCTGTGTATGTATTGATTCATTACCGACTGAACGGAAAATGCTTGCTTCTATTCCCTCCCACTTATTGATTAGGGCGATGAACCGTGATTGATTGTCTAGCTGTACGGAATCCCTGGGGAGTGAAGGGATAGGTGGAACAAACAGGAGGGGGTGGAAGAACTACTGAAAGTAATCCATAAGATTAAATACCTTTCAGGCTATACGGAAGGGCGGAATGGATCATCCGAGGGTGGAAATTTCCTCCAATCGGAATACTTGCTTTTCCATAGGGATTGCATGTAAATTTTAAGGAAAATGAACTTCACGGGAGAGAACACGAGGGATGAGCGCACTAGCGCGAAAGCCGTTGCGCGGTAGGCTAGAGAAGTAGGACAGCCCTTTGATTGCTTCACGCGCATCCGTTTTCTTGGTTACCTCGCGACCAGCCAGACCCGAAACTCACGTTTTCATTTAGCAAAATCAGCCATTCCGGACGATTCAATCATAACCAGAAAGAGATATTCTAAAAAAAAAGGCCTTTTTCAAGACAAAAGAGGCTTACCTATCTTCTTCCCTTATCAGAACGCTTTGACCGTTTGCCATAGTTACAGAGATTCCAGATTCGCGGGAATCAATAGAAAGAATTTCTTTGTAGACAGAAAGGAAAGATTACGACTCTTTCCGATAGATAACCAAAGAGCGGACAGGAGCAAGCCAGAGACCTATTCCATATGAGCTAGCTAGCCAATGAGATGAGCTACCCATTGAGGGAGCTTAAACCGATGTCCCTATGTGCCAGCCCTTCCTTTCAGATAGGTCCTTCCTTGCGTACTATACTTATAGAATTCCAGTTTCAGGCCTATCTTTTGCATTTGAAAGGGACGTGACCCTAAAGACCCCGTAAACTCGCGATTTAGCAAATAAAAAGGGCCATGAAGAACGTTTTCTATAAACCGAGATGAGAGATAAGCGGGATGAGCTAAGCTAAACAGAAAATCGATTCGCTAAACAGATGCGAGAGTTCACAGATGACCGATCGATAGAGTACGAGAGATTCCCCGGGAAGTCTTTAAAAAAAGGAATGAGCGCTCTGCCCTAGCGAAGACGCACGGGAGATATTCACAAAACTAGGGACATATTCCGGATGACAGCTCGACCGATTAAAGCGATCGATTCGCTAAACAGAGGATCCCTACTTGCTTGATACGAAAGAGAACAAGAACTTCACTCATACTGAAATACTTCAATCGATGAACTCCTTGCTGCGCTGCATCGATGCTCGAGGAAGCAAGAGCGGGATGAGTGCCAACTAAAACTACTAATGCTAATGGAAGCCCCTTTCTTGCTCCTGCAACTCTCGAACTAGAGGAAGGAAAGCGCTATACCCACCTACGGAAGAAGCGAGGACGGGAATCTTGTACTTATTTAAGCGGGAAGACCGATCTATTGAATGAAAGGAAGAAGGGGGCAGGAAAATCTCAATAAACAGAAGGCAAAAGAGCAAAAGCCACTCATCAATTGCTTGTGAAATGCGGATGAGCACGGGCAGGTTATACACTTTCCCGAAGCGGTAAATTTAAAATGAGATAAGAGATGTTAGCATTAGCGGAAGATTGATCCTATAGCCTTACCCACTATCAAGCGGTTGAGGATCTAGGCACTCAAGAGATGAAATGCTTACCCGTGAAGACGAAAGTTTACCGTGTTGGCAAATCCGGTCCCAAAAGCCGCCCAATTCTCGTTTTTTCAGGACTAACTGGACCACAAGGTTCAGTTTCTCATCTCGAACCAGCAAATCCGGATCCCTTAACGGACTTCTAAATATCCGAGCTTGAAGCTGCAGACTCAGCCATATATAGGAGCAACTTGGAGAAGAGAAAGCTAAGTGGTTTTCCGCAGGATCTTTTGCAGAAGTAGAGCAGGGAACAGGTCTGAACCGCCAAGTTGAGATCAGTAACTGGGTCTTCCAGCGTGGAATTTCACTCGTCTGATTATTCCGTGTTTAGGAGTGGGAGTCTTTTCTAAAGAGTGAAGCTCCTCATTCAAAAAGGGGCGGGTGGTTATCGAGGTTTGCAACGTAAAAAACTGCAGCATGTTATATGCACCCAAACCCCCTTAACCAAAAGGCGAATAGTTAGCCGAGGAAGGGCCTGAATAAGCTTTTTGCCCGATAGGACGGAATCAATCGCAACACAATGGGGGAGGAGCGGGCATAGGGCCTTTGTTGTGTTGGGCCTACAGAGGCGAATAGGATCAGCACGAATAAAGAAGACTTTCAGGTGAAAAAAGGAGAGATCTCTTTTGGGCCTGAGAGAGGATGACAGACAAAGGGGATGGCTCCAAGCGAGTGGGTAAGGTATAGAAAGTAACCAGCTAATCGAAGTTCTTGTCCCCCTGTACTGAAGCCTTGGAGCACCTTGACCCGCTGGGAAGGTGCCTGGCAGGAGATAAAAAAGAAAAAGGAAGCAGGTGATAAGCCGAGTAGACTTAGCTGCAGAACTAGCTCTTTCATTCGCCGAATCACCCGCCGAATCAATAGAAGAATAGCCCTCTGACCACCCTCCTTTCCTCAAAGCTGCGCCTTAGGAAGGCTGGCATGCTTTGCCAAATGAAACCTCTTCTTACTCCTATTAGTCGCCTACCTTGAGTCTGAGCCACAACCTCGCTCAGAAGAGCGGAAAGTAGGAGACCAGCCGAATGAAAGCGGAAATCTAGCTAGCTGCAGTGCAGAGGGATTAAGGGGAATGGGGAATATAGATATTGATAGATTGAAGCTAAAAGGAGTTTGATACGATACAAGAAACAAAAAACTCACTGCTTATCCCCCGGACCATGCCTACAAAGGTACCCTCGCAAGAAAACTAGATAGATAGGCCAGGAATAGATTGATAACCGGAAGGAGCAAAATAACACCATGAGTTGTTCCACCTTTGAAAAGTAAAAGGAGTCAAAGGAACTACTCAGTCCTGGCTAGTTCTGACCAAACAAAAAAAAAATGATTGATACTAAGTCAGCTTCCGTATTCAGGCTTCCTAATCTAACTGTCTCCTCGGCTTGGCGGTTTTGTCTTGCTTGCCTAGCATGCACCCTTCGCACGTTGAGGAGTGCGGTGATAAATGAGGTAGACCCCTAACCAAGTCTTCTTACTTAACTTCACTAAGCTGTTGAAGTTAAGATGACCCCAAAAAATATGTAATACCATAATTAGGCTCCGTACCTATTTGATTTGCCTGAGCCTCCATAGACTTTCCCTCGAAGATGTATATCCCTTCATCTTTTTTGAATCCTCTGTAATAAAAGGCATTTCTTCGAACTCCTTAATCTGGCATTTCTTCGAACTCAACCTTGAGTCCCCATCTTCGCTACTGAAAAAAGACTCCTCTTCTACTTTAGTAGATACAGCACATCATTGATACGCGCTCTGTCTCCTTTCCTTGGATCATCACAGAAATGGAAGAAGCTTCTTTAATTGTAAAGTTACTATGAGTTGTATCATCGCCAAGAACTGTTCCCTAAAAGTCCCCGCAGTGCAAATATCTCTCGCACTGTACTGAATGAGAATTGTTGAGTCAAATAGCGCCCTTGAGGTTCATCTTCCTCACTGGCTTTCTAGTCTTTGCATCCACTTGGCTACTCGAGTCTTGGCTTGGCCACACTCTAATAAGTTCCCATCCCATCTCGTTTTTTTTTCATAAAACAAAGGCTACTGGACTTGGCTTCGTTCACTCAACAATCAGGGGAAGGCCTTTCCTCAGATCAGAACTAAACAAGAGTGAAGTGAACAGGAGGACGACTCTAACGCCTATTGAGTGGAGTTGCCTACCCTCGCCCTAGATCTCTCAAATCCAGTTCAAGCGAAAGGCTTCAAAGTAACTAGGCTTCCCTGGTATGAAAGTAGGCGGTAGGTGGTAAGAAGACTAGCTCGGGCTTAAAAGCTTTCACTGCGCGGAAAGAAAGGCTCCCCTTCGTGTTCTCTGTCCGTGTCTGATTCTTTGCATCTATGTCATATCTGTACAGCCCCGAAAGGCTAATTGATGCAACCTTTCCCCTTCCTTGCACAAAAGAAAGGCACTCGTTAGGCCTCAAATATATACTAGCAAATCCTATTATATTTTTAGTAGTTGTAAAAAAGGCAAAGAAATGGATGCTTTCCGCTTGGCTTTCAGTCCTTTTCCCTGTTTACTTCAATTAGGTCAATTCGATGGTTCCTGTACTGCTACTGCTTCCTTTTCTGTCACACGCCATTCTAACAGCTTGAAAACAAAGCCAATGTCCTTCCCGCTCTGATCCAGCTACCCCTCTTGCCGATGTACCTTCCTTTAATGTAATGGACAAATGCTTAAGCCAATAAGAAAGGAAGAAGTAGCGATATGCCGCCGCTAAGAGCCGACGGAGAGAGCTTCCAACAGCCTATGAGTGCACAGTAGGCCCCAATTCGGAACAATGTGATGCTTCCTGCTTTGCTTTAAAGGTCCCTTAGCCAATCAATCCTTTTCAACTCTCTCATAATGCCCCAAGATCAGATCTCAAAGTCGACGTGAGACACTATTCCCATCAACTGGCAATGCGCATTGACTCATTCCATTTGAAAACATCGGATTCGATGCCATCTGATCTTTCTTCTTCAATTTAATTGTCTTGATTACCTTCTTCCTTTCTTTCCTCTTGCTGGGTGTTGATGGAGTCGGAAAAAGTCTTATCTTTTCAAACTACTGGCACATCTTCCTTAATAGGTCCTTCACTTCTACGCAGGCATCAGGAAAGGGATTGACCGACGGCAATTTAAACCTAAACCGTGGGGCAAGTCGGAACTAAAAGCTTCAGGCCTTAAAACCAAAACAAAACCACTAGGCATAGAAGGAGCTGCAAGTCTTTTAGCCGTAGCAGCTCTTCTTTTTTATGTAAGTGTGAAATAAACCGGTGTGATTGAATCCGTAACCGATGCAGTGCCATTAGTGCTTTTTATTTCATTAGTTAGTCTTTCTCGATGGGATTCATACTAAGGCGAAGGCTAAGGCAAGCGCGGAAGGGAAGCAAGAAACTGAACTCAAAGCAGGGGGGAAGTATAAGACTAAGAAAGCAGGAAATTCGACTGGGCAGCCCAGCCAATTAAGCCAAGGACACCTACTGGAGTCGCTTTCAGTAGTCTTTATCCCCATTCCAACACCCCTTTAATAAACTAAAAATCGGCCTGATTCGGAATAAGAAGACGGTCGCCTTGAGAGTTGTAGAAATTCTAGTACCAGTCGTCAGGCCTCCAAGTAAGAAGGAGGGAAGGGAATATTCGATCTATGGCATCAGTCGAAGAAGGGGTTGTGACAGAAAAGGAAGCAGTAGCAGTAGCAATAGGAGATGGAAAGGCAAGCAAGCTCAAAGACCTAAGGAAAGTCACTTCATAGTCAGTCCCCTTAGCTAACCTGACCTAGTGGCATTACCTACTCCTTGGAACCAACTTCCCTTACTCAAATAGGGGCGGAGGATTGGACTAACGGAAAAGCAAGGGCTGGCTGGCACAAAACCTAACCTTGAATCGGTGAATGCGGAGTTTACGCTATATTCCTATTTGGATTGCGGGTCATTTCCTCGCAGCGGAATTACCGACCAAGCGTAAACGCCGACCATTCCAAGACCTACCTGCTAACTGGAATAGCTTAACCGGGGACTTCAATTCCTTTATTGATTGAAGTGATGAGCTTTAAAGATATGATTTTCTCGTGTGGATTCTTTCATTGGGCTTGTCCCACTTAATTCAACAACTCTATCTACAGCACTACGAAATGGCGAACCCTCACAAGAGCTATATTAAGTCTGTTAAGTCTGACTACGGGGATCTCTTCTATTCCGATTGAGCTTATTATGGGAATCTGAGATGAGCTTTCTATACGATAAATAGAGACTTTCCCAGGACTGGACTATCCTATCCCAGTCTGTCCCTGTCTCCTACTCCGGATGTAGAATGCCCCAAGGCCTAGAAAGAGAAGAGTCACTTTCACACTTGACTTGGATTCTCTCTTATTAGAATATTATAAGAACGAACTTGTCCGGCTGGGGAACGAAGGTATACCTTGCTTTTCCTTTTTTCTCGATTAGGTTTGTGTTACATTCACCGGTCTAAGCCTGTCTGGTCTATTCCCGATATTAAGTGATCGAGGACTTACTGCCATCTTCCCGTAGGTTTCTTGAAGGAGTTCTTTCTCTAGTCTTTCTAGTTCTTCCCCACTGCACTTGGAAAACCATGGTTGACATTTTTGATAGGCGGTGAGGTTAGTGCTATTCCCACCTTCGTCTCAGTGAAACTAGGTCCTCGAGGGTTGAAAAAGGGTTTATTACGGTTCCCAAAGCTTTAGTTGAGTGACAGAGTGGTAGGAAGCCTGTATTGATCCCTATTGATATTGATATTCTATCCCGCTGTGGCAGCGTCAAGGAAGAGAAGGTATCGCCCTAACCTCTATTATCAATCCTGGTTGCGTTGCAGGTGGATCAAGGTATTCGTTCCTGGGTCAACGCAACCTTAACCAAAGAGGTTATGCAGGAAATATATGGTCTTTCCCCTTTTCATAATAATAAGGGGCTGAAATTTGGGCTGCTCTTGAGAAACTGTTTCAAGACGATTCTTCTGCACGTGAGTATCAACTCAAAGTGCAATTACACAGTCTGAAGTGGCGGCTTACCGCCTTACTCAATAGGGGCATTCAGGAACATTTGTGACTCCTTGGCATCTATCAATGCACCGCTGTCCCAATCTGATATGTTTACATCCCTTCTTGCTGGCCTGCCTTCGGAGTATGAAAGCTTTGTCACTACGGTGAAGCTTCAACGACCAAAACCAACTATGGCTGAGCTTCGGTCCCGCTTGCTGCCTACGAAAAAGCTTTCAAAGCAAAGAGCTTCTTCTCACCAGATGGGAAAGACCTTTCTCATTCCCTCTCAACCTCTCGTTTCAAGTATTGAACTCGTACCTTTCAGTCGAGTATCTTCGCTCCTGAACTAACGTCCACCCTGCAAACCATGATCTTGTGGTAGCTGATTTTTTTAAGAGTAATAGAGGGTAGGATTTGAGTCACATTCATACAAATATTCCTAGAGATATATGATACATTATTATGTTCCCATTGCAAGGTATACTCTGGTCGAAGACAGGATCATTTGGTGCCTCACGCACTCTAGGGACTACTCAACTCGGTCTGCTTACTTTTTTTTGCAGTCAGGGTTGAATGTGCTCAATGATCAGGATTCTTGGAGCTGTATTTGGAAGCTTCAAATCCCACAGAAGTAAAAAACTTTCGTTTGGCTTTGCATGTGGCAGCGACTGTTAACAAATGAAGCTAGGGCCAGAATAGGTATGGAGGTGTGCCAAAGGTGTGAGAGCTGCTGTGAAAACATGATTTATGTTCTTAGAGATTGCTACAAAGCAAAAGAAGTTTGGTTTCGGGTTCTTCCTCAAGGCAGGAGAAGTTCTTTCTTTGAGAAGAGAAGAATTTCGGTGACTGTTTTATTTTCAATGTGAAACCGTCTCGAGCCTTTGGTGGAGGACTTTTTCCTTTTAACTTGCTGGATCATCTGGCGCAACCGCAAGAAAGAAGTCATGTAGCACCTTTATCTTGATGTGAACCAACAGGTTCGCGAACTGAGCAATTTGCATGAGGACGTGCTGGTGGCTTTCTCCCGAGAATTGGAAAGGAAGGCTAGTGGCGTTGTTCGTTGGGTTAGCTGGATTCCTCCTCCATCAGATTGGATCAAGGTTTCTTTTTTCGGTAGCTCTCTTGGAAATCAAGGACAATCAGGATGTGGTGGGCTACTTAGAGACAGTAATGGTATTTGGATAGTTGGGTTTTCGTTGCATGTTGGTTTCGCGACCAATATGGTTGCTGAACTGAGTGGTATGAGGCAAGAATTGCAGCTGGCTTGGGAGTTAAGCTACAAGAAAGTTATTATCGAATTTTATTCTCAGGAAGCAGTCCATATGGTTCAAAAGGTTTTTCCACCCTTAGAATGCGCTAGTTATGGATGTCCAACAGTTGTGTAAGAGACATTGGGAGTGCATCGTTCAGCATACGCTCAGAGAAGCTAATTCCTGTGCAGATTATGTAGCTAAGCTGGGAGCAAACCCGAGGGAAACTCCCCAAATTGGGGTGGGGAACATCCTCCGCCAGGCATGAGATTAATGATAGTTGCTAGAATACGACGCTCTTAGTTAGAATTTGACTTCTGTATACCTTGGTATGGCAACAGAATATTATTCGGACGAGACAAGGCAACGCTTACCTCGTTATCCTGAGAGCTGAATGATGGAAGACTTGGATGCGACTCCGTTAAGAGTCTTTTCAAGTTACGCTGTAAAGTAGGTAGGCTGCCTTTCCTTTTCCCGCTGCAGAGGGTTCGATCGACTTTCGACCGATACAGACGGATTCCAATTGACAGATAAAGAAGCCTTAGCCTTACCGGATGACCGGCTTGAAAAGCAGCTTTCTCTCCTTTCTTCCTTTCCTTAGTTGACAGCTTGTGTTTCCGTTCCCTGGATGAGATCAAGGATTCTTTCCATCGGATTAGTAACAGTCCGTTCTCCAAAGGACTAACTCAAAAGGGCAAAAGCATGACTTCCTTAAGGATAGAGACCGGGGGGGAATGTTGGTCAGTTGCTTCGAGTTCAAATAGCAACTTCCTGTTTTGATATCTAGAATCTCATTCAATCAAAGTCCTAAAATCGAAAGGAAGTAGTCCCTTCGTGAGCTTTCAGTGCGTAAAGGTTAGTTCAAAGCACGAAAGCACACCTCCCTCACTTCGTACTTCGTGGGCAGGGGAGGTAAACTATCTTTACTAACCCCGGGTTCAGTTAGAGTTTAATACTTGCTCATGCGTGGACTGTTCTTTTCCCTGAGGAGGACTGCTTACAGAGTTAGATGAATAGTAAGGCTTATGCCGAAGTGCACCGACTCCTTTCTTCACTCGAAAAGGGGGGGACCTGTTCTCTAAGTCAGTGGCCGGCTTCGATACGGCTTTCTTTACCTTCCCCGGGCTAGGAAGTTTATTCCCAGCTGTTCTGCCATATTCTAGAAACCTGGGATTTTTCATTAAACATAAATTTCCCTTCATAAGCCTACGATCTAAAGTTTCATTTTGCATGCGCATATAGATGAAAAATCTGTGATTGGGATTTCCCGGAGATGCAAAGTGCATTTCATATAGCTGTGAAATAAGTGAATTTATTTTTAGCCGCTCTTTAAAAATGAGAAAAGGTTATCTCATATAGCTGACAAATGATAGATTTGGTTGAACTATCTAGAGTCCCGTTCTTAGGTTGATTTACTTGATTGGCCAGTCGAGCACAAACTCTTAAGAATGGTCGTGAGCGGGAGTCGAACCCACATCTCCGGGCAAAAGACAGACCCGGCGAATTACCTCTATTCCATCACGAGTAACGCGGTTCCGCCAAGAAATCCATTCTATAAGGCCTAGTCCGCGGGCAGAATCGGATGCCAGCCGGGGTAGACGGGACGGATCAGTCCTCATACAACCCATTCGTTCTCTTACAGATAAAGAGTGAAGGGGCCCTCCGCACCACTCCCCTTCCCCCTTATCACGGAAGCAACCCAACCAAGGAGAGGAGAACTCACCATGACAAGGGCCAGCGATCTCACTACGAGAAGCTCCTCTTTCATTCACTATAAATCTATTTCATTCATGGGTTGACAATCCTCCAATATAATATCTTATTTTCCTAAAATTTTTTTTATATAGAAAGCGTTGGGTCCCTTTTGATTCATATCTTTTTTGATACTACGCAAGAGAGCCATTTCCTCGTCAAATATAAGGGTTGAATTCAATTCTTCTTCCAGCTCCTCTTCTATTTCTTTGATAAAAAAAAAAGGAACCATTGGGCGGTGTGGTATTCCGATTTTCTTCATTTTTCCGATGTCTATCGGAGCGAAGATAAAAAGGCCCTTGGCGTCGTTCAATCAAAAAGAAATTTCCATTGAGCCTGGTCCTATCGAACCAGATCTTTTCTAACCTGGATCCACTCTTTTTTATGAAAGCACCAAACTCAACTGATTCAAAAATAGCTCCTCTTTTTCACCGCTAACCATAAACAGTCGACAAGAGTTCACCACGTTGCGGGAAAGCTAGTCAAATCCTTATGCCCCAACTCTATTATGATAGATACCCTCGGCTCGGGGACAAGAGCTAACTCGCTTTCGAAGCAAACTACTTGCCTCGGTCAGGACTGAAGCCATGCCTTTATTAAAAAACCCATTCTCGCCATCCCATTTCAGAACGAAAGTATCACCAAGGGGTATGAAAGGGGCGAAGTTAGTCAACCGTAAGGGTAAGGAAGATTTATAGCCCCATCGATAGCTATCTGTATAAGTGTGACACGGTTCTTTCTTTGACTCTTTCTCTTCCGAAAAGATCTGGTTCGACAGGACCTGGGTATGGAGCGTAGTAATAGTCAAAGGTCTTAGCTGCTTATCCGGCGGAAGAGGAGCTTTTTCAATAACGCAGTTAACGATAGGAGATGCCCCCTCCCATCCATATGGCTCACTCAAGCACGTCAGCTAGAATGGAAAAACCCGGACTAAGGCATACAAGAGAGTCAGACCGATAGCCAGAAGGGAAAGCACGACATAGGTTTTTTGCCACTGACACAGATCTACTCATCTCTGTCCACGCTAGCAGGCACCGAAAGCTTTGTATGGGAAGGGAATGGTAAAACAAGAAAACTAAAGCAACAAGTGAGAAAACCCCTTTGAACTTCTATTCATATAAAGCTTAAAAGAGAGGAAATCTCAAGTAAGTGGGCGATATGGTGCTAAAGAAGGTAAGAGGTGGTTAGGAACCTGTATTAGAGATTCATCTTCCATAGAGCGAGATGCTCATGGGATGAAGAACCTGATGACCTAGCTTAACTTTAACTTAACGAGGATTAAGGTAAAGCGAGTAGATTTGATCTGAAACTGCTGCTTTGCTTCTCCCCCCCGCTGATGCCGATTACCTATCCGAAATGTATGCTGATCCCACCCACGCCGTAAACGGATGCCCCACCTGATCCACTGCCACCAGCCGAGCTTGAATCCTCGTAATCTGCCGCAACTCATTGAACTCCGAAACCGCTTCTCTTACCATAACTCCTGAAGTAGGAATTTATCGACTCGAAGCCCCTTCACTAGTAAGGCATAGGCCAGTCAGGAGCATTTTGCATAGTGGATGCTCCGATTCGTTTTTCTCCTTTATTTTCCCCTCGACTACTGAGAGATGGGGTGGGCAACAGAAAGCTCCAATTCTCAAAAAGAATTCCCGTGCCTTTCTCTCTTTTAGTAGCTTCCCAAATGGTTCGAAATGCAATTATGGAAATGGTATTCACGAACAACAAATAAGTAAATTCACCTATCTATCTATAAAAATTTTGCCTTTCCTAAGTCGGGCAGTGAAACGCCTGTATAGATGATGACGGACGGTTGCAAGTAAGCTCATTCATTCTCCCGACCTAAGAAAATGGTTATTCCCAAACAAGGCAGGCGTTTCCGCAACCACTAGATCCGTGAGCCGGGATGGAGAAGTTCACCACTCACATACATCAATTTGGACCTGGTTCGGGGAGGCTCTTGGCTAAAGTAAATAGAGGGAATGGTTTGGTTCAGAGGATGTTTTCCAACCTCTGATACGAAATCCAAGTGCTGTCAGTCTCGGGCCTGTTACGCCACTTGACCTGGTAGCCTTTAAAATTTCCCCGTCGAGTGACTATGGGGTCGACCCGAAGTCTCTTCTCAATCTCTTCTCGCTGTCTCTTCGGCAGTTGACGATCTGGATCTTGGACAACATCTCTCGTCTCTTCAAAGTCTTCTGGAAGATCCCCCAACTATCTAAACAAGTCACTAACATGAAATGTTGAGGCAAGAACACTTTCCGGCCAGGCCTTACTATAACCAACCTCACAGATCCCACTCAATCTTTTACACCGATGTATCGTACTCTCTCGACCAGGTCATCATAAGAAAAGACTGCTCAATCTTTCCGAAGTGAGAGAAGGAGGGAAGGCGCGTTACAACTAACATAAGAGCCAGCTGAAAAACGCTAGCTAGCTAGGCTAGCGCGCAATGGCTTTCTCTGAGAGGGGCTCGCTTCTTCAAGTTCCGCCCAACCTATACAAGATGCTGCTCGCTATCTCTACTAGTGGCTTATGTAGTGGTCGGCATTCCTCCGTGCTCCTCCTTGCCCCCTACTTAAGAATCCAAAGGTCACCCTTGGATGTTGTCGTGACGCTTTGGTTACGAAGCGGGGTCTAGGTTTATGGATGGATTCAGTCAGCGAAAGTCCCTCAAACTCAATCAATATCAACAACATGTCGTGACCGGTTAGGCTTGGTTGATTTTGTCAGAAAAGAAAGTAGGTTTCGGGGGTTCATTGATTAGTACACCTCCGGTGCTGGTAAGGTCGGGACCGTGGTCGGCAGCTTATGGATAGTATCAACATTAGGCTCCGGTTTGC